ATACTGCTCCCGAAAGAATTCCTATGGTTAAAAAGATAAACCCTAGACTAATAACCCGATAACTCCAATAATCCAATTGTTGAATCAATTGTGATCTGTAATAATTCCTTGAAGAAAAAAAAGAAGTATTTTGAAAAACATTACTCCGTTCATTCATATATTCGATCTCACCAAAGAAAAATGACTCATTTAAAAAATGATTACTCGTAGAAAAAAACTTTCTCTTTTTTTTAACTGTAATGACTAGAAGAGATACTGATAATAATGATCCACATAAAAGGGCTGCATAGCCTAATATCATCATACTTACGTGCATTATTAGCCACTCGGATTGAAGAGCGGGTACTAATATTGTGGATTCGCGTATTTCAGTTAAAAGACCTGAAGTAGCAAAGCCCTGTGTAAAAACAGCACTTGGGCCAATTATTGTGCTTAGAATATTTTTATTTTTTTTGAAATGCGGAACTATATGAATAAGGGAAAAACTCCATGACAGAAAGATTAACGATTCATATAAATCACTTAGTGGAAAATGTCCTGAATAAATCCAACGAGTAATTAATAATCCTGTTATACAGAAAAAAGTCATTATCATGCCCTTTTCGGACGAATCATATAGTTTTACGAGTTCATCGACTAAAAAGGTTATCAAATGAATTGTAATTATAATTGAAACGATCGAAAAAGAAATATGAGTTAATATATGCTCTAAGGTTGAAAATATCATAAAAATAAATTAAAAAGGAATCCTTAAATTAGAAAATCAAAACAAAATCGGGAATTGAATTCATTATTCATTTTCATTATAGGATCTGTTTACTTTTTTTAGTAAATCACATGCCGCCACTCGGACTCGAACCGAGATGCTCTAGCACTGCTTCCTAAGAGCAGCGTGTCTACCAATTTCACCATAGCGGCTTGTCTTGAATTCATAATAGCCTATGAATAAGCAATCGTCTAGATTTAAGAATTAAATTGGGTGTAATATTTTTTTAGGAAAGATTCGAATTGATGAATAAAAATCTGTTCAACTAGGTATTTGAAGGTTCATTATTTGAATTTTAGGCTAGGGTCTTAGTTTTATTGTGTATTTTCTATTTCTACTTTCCTCGACTTGAACTCTTGTAAAACTAGATAGTCTCCTATTATGAATTAAGGGATAGAACCCCCTCAAAAAACATTTTTGTTTTAATGAATCGTTTTTGATTTATTTGATTTCAATTTCAAAAAGTGAAACCAAAAAATCAAATTTTTCATTGAAAAAAAGAACCTATTTTGAATCATTCAAAATTGACACATATTTATCCAGAATTCACTAAGTGTTTTAGCGTGGATTGATGGCGAGATATAGATCTATATAGGAATATAGAAAAGTAAGAAAGTTGTACAAAAAAGAAAACTTTATACTCTATTCCAAATCAAATAGGTTGATGGGGAAAATAATACTCCCCACCTTGTAAATTAGGAAATATACTAAAAAGAAAATGAAAATGGAGTATCTTGCTTTTTTTTGTCAACAAAAAGAAAGTATTCTTTTTTTTTTTTTGAATTCGGAAAGGTAAATAGAAGAATTCTTATTCTACATATTCTAAGAGCGGAACGAATTCCATTTCCTATTGAGTTACTCAATAGGAAATGGAATTCGAGAATTGTATTTTCGAGCTGAAATGACTCAAAAATTGAGTCAGGCCTATTTAGATTATTCCAATAATGTTATGTTTTATTACTTATTTTATTTGTTTGTCGCTCAAAAAACTTTTTGAATTCCCGGTAGAAAGAGATTTCCCTAAGGAAAACGCTTTTAACGCTGTCCAATACCCCCTCCTTTTCCAAAAATTTTTACGAATACGCTTTTTTGATGCAGAAGTACGTTTTTTTGGAACTGCCATTTAAATAAAAATTAAGAAATTACTCATTGGTATAGCTGGATGTGAAAGACATCTATTGTTCAAAAAAAATATAAATTAAAGGAGTAGATAAGATGAGTGAAAAATATGGGAAAATCTCATAAAAAATTACTAATTTCTAAAAATAGAAAAAAGAATTTTAGTAACTTGTCAAACTTGGGAAAAATATGTCTAATTTGACTTTAATTTTCAAATTCCAAAGAGACTAGTAATTTGTTTCTTTCTTTCATCTGATTTGACCAATTAGAACTTCTTGATTTGAATATTTGAAGTATTTAGCAGAAACTCAGAAAGAATAAGTTAAAAAGAAATAAAAATTCAAAAATTATATTTAAGTTAGTTTAAGTTAATGCATATCTTCATTTTTTTATTCATTCCTTTTTTAAAGTCCATTGAATCGGAAACAATTAATATTAATTAAGAATTAAAAAACTTTTTTTTTATGGAACAGACATATCAATATGCATGGATTATACCTTTCGTTCCACTTCCAGTTCCTATGTTAATAGGAGTGGGACTTCTTCTTTTTCCGACAGCAACAAAAAATCTTCGTCGTATGTGGGCCTTTCCGAGTATTTTATTGTTAAGTATAG